TTTAGCATGGGCTCATGAACGCACACCTTTGGCAAATTTGATTCGATGGAGAGATAAACCAGTGGCTCTTTCCATTGTGCAAGCAAGATTGGTTGGATTAGCCCACTTTTCTGTAGGTTATATATTTACTTATGCGGCTTTCTTGATTGCCTCTACATCTGGAAAATTTGGTTAATTTTTTATGTGTTGTATCCGCGATAATATCATTTCTTTCTTTTAGGAGGTATGCCTTTTTATATTTCTACATCTAGGATCCGATTTGTATCATTATCATGGAGAATAATAGGAACTGAAGCATTATGGCAAAGAAAAGTTTGATTTATAGGGAGAAGAAAAGGCAAAAATTGGAACAAAAATATCATTTGATTCGTCGATCCTCAAAAAAAGAAATAAGCAAAGTTCTGTCGTTGAGTGAGAAATGGAAAATTCATGGAAAGTTACAATCCTCACCACGTAATAGTGTACCTACACGTCTTCATCGACGTTGCTTTTCGACCGGAAGACCGAGAGCTAACTATCGGGACTTTGGGCTCTCCGGACACATACTTCGTGAAATGGTTCATGCAGGTTTGTTGCCAGGAGCAACAAGATCAAGTTGGTAAGGATTAAACTAAAATTTTTTCTTTTTTTTTTTTTCTACGATCATTGACCAAAAAAGGGCCCCTTTACTATTCTGTATAAATAGATTATTCTATTTGTACAGATATGGAATAGGGGCACACTCTCTTTTTCTTTGTCAGTCTCTGTTTTTTCTTTCTTTTCGTCGCGGGGTAGAGCAGTTTGGTAGCTCGCAAGGCTCATAACCTTGAGGTCACGGGTTCAAATCCCGTCTCCGCAACTGTTTTTAGAAAAAAATTAGGCTTGACTGTGTTAACTCGTCATTAATTAATATTTGGATTTTGGGCGGATAGCGGGAATCGAACCCGCGTCTTCTCCTTGGCAAAGAGAAATTTTACCATTCGACTATATCCGCATTTTTTCTTAAACGAAATTTCTGGCTAATATTTGTTTTGGGATAGATCCGACACTCTCTTTAGGGTGATTTGATCAAATATTAAATTGATTTTTCTTTTTATTAAATTATTAAATTGGAATTCTTTGTTTTTATAATTTTCTAATTCAAATTTAATAATCATTTAGAATTTTTATTTTATTTTTTTTAGTTTTTATTAGGAGTTATTAGAATTCTATTATTCTATAATTTTAGAACTAAATAGAATTCTATAAGTATATTATATATTCTATTCTAACTAGAATTCTAACTATACTAACTATAATAGAATAAAATATAAAATAGACTATTAATATATATTTAATATATATATTATCTTTACTTATATATATTATATATATTATCTTTCTAATAATATAATAATAATAGAATATGAATATTTCTAATTTTTTGAATTGAATATGTATACTAGAATATATATATTAAAATAGAATATGGATTTGATTTGGATTTACTAAATAGAATAATGAATATTTCATATTCCTATTTCATTTATTTTTTATTCAATATTCAAGATTCAAATTCGGGAAGTTTGACCCCTCCTCTATCGTTTTTTCTTGATTTATTTTTTTTTTTTAACTTAATATTGATATTGAATTTGAATGTATCTCATAAGACGAAAAATTTCGTGGAATTTATGGGAGGGGTCATTTCATTTTTTGATTTGCAATGGGTAGATTCAAGAGATAAGAGAATTAAGAATACCCACTAAAAAGACTAATCCAATCCATAATGATGTACCAGAAAATACAACATTTTTGTTACTCGACCAACCATCAGGAGAAGCAAATACAACAGGTACACTAATCAGTAAGATTAATGAAGTAGCAATTAATGCAAAAACAGCCAATTGGAAAGCAATAGTCATGTTTCTAATCCTCCAAGTTACCAACAAAAGAATATACCATTTGATCCCCCTATCCGATAAAAATATTAAAATGCACCATAGAGAGATTTTCTCATAAATCCGTTGATTCTATATGACTTAATGACTTATTTACAACTTTTTACCACTTTTTTTGGACATGAAAATGAAACCAAGGGTAATTTTTTTTTACTTCACATATTCACTCACATAAAGGGCGTGTTGGTTCGTACATTTCATCTATCTATTTATATATATAGAAATAGAAGTCACACCCGATATCTTTCTATACCTATACATTCGTATGCACTCATATAGTCATGTTCCATTTATTTGTCGGAATCAAAATAATCAAAGATAGGAATTCTTTTCCGGAGAGATGGCCGAGCGGTTGATGGCTCCGGTCTTGAAAACCGGTATAGTTCGTAAAAAATAACTATCGAGGGTTCGAATCCCTCTCTCTCCCTTTGTTCGATAAATCCATTTCTTTCCGCATTGGCTTTTTCTGGCTTTTTAGCTTTTAGCATCATATAAGGGGAATGGCTCGGCTAGGTGGGATAGCCGAGCCAGAAAAAATTATATATTATATTGAGTTAAAAGTGAAAAAAAAATTAAATATGACT